TTTCAAGGAAATATAAAATAGCAGGAACATTTAAATAAGTTTGATTCTTTATCGGATCATAAAAACCCACTTTCTGAAGATCTTTTCCTTCTCTTCGGGATCGAACATCAATTGCAACGATTCGATAGACGGCTCATTGGGATAGATGTAGATGAACAACACCCCCCCTAGAAACGTATAGGAAGCTTTCTCCTCGTACGGCTCGAGAAAAATGATTGATTCGAAGTTTTGTCTCTGTATGGAATTCTATCTAAGAAATGACAACTGGATCCATAAAATGATCAAAGCAATTAAAGATCTAAGTCTTTTTTTCTTCGTTCTTCCTTAAAATGAAAAAGAAACCATTCGTACTCTCATAACTCAAGTTGGATAACTTTCAAACAGTTCAAAGGAAAATCTTTCGGCAATTTCATTTATTGAGCGGTCTTTCCTCCTTTTTTGTTTGTCTCGTTTAAAATCGGATTCTTCAGTTTGATCCAGTTATTAAGACAATTAAAAAGGTGTTTCCTTGTTCTGGGATCCTTTATCTTTGTTTTATTTTAAATCATTGGGTTTAGACATTACTTCGGTGCTTTTTAATCCTTTCAAAATGGCAGCAACATACCCTTTTTGCGATTTTTATGAAAGAATCCTACAAGATGATGGATTCCCTCGTGAAACACTTTGGATCGAAAAAGTTTGATCAATTCCAATAAATTTTTTAATTTGAAACTTGCTCGAATTGGATTCTTTCGATTTCCATACCTAAGATATATTAGATATATTTACGAAGTTGTTTTAATTGTTTTATTGATTGGCATTAACCCTAGACCCTTGCCCCGAGAAAGAAATTAATACTTTCTACTCGAGCTCCATCATGGACTATTTACATTCCAAGACAACAAAAAACGAGGGGTTCTAGTGAAACAGAACCAATGATGTCGAGTTAAGAGCACCTTCATTCCTACAAAAAATGATGGATGTACAAATCCACAACGGATCGTGTCCTTCAAGTCGCACGTTGCTTTCTACCACATCGTTTCAAACGAAGTTTTACCATAACATTCCTCTAAGAACCGGTATGGAATTGATTCAATTATGGAATCATGAATAGTCATTGGTTGGGCTGATGTATAAACACCATAATCTAAAGTATTTTCTATATCTTCTATATCTATAGTATATAGATATAAATAATACTATAGATTAATACTATAGATCTATAGATATAGGGTGGATAAATATTTTTCTGAAGAAGTCTTAGTAAGACCCCATCGCTAATATTAAATTGTCTAACATTATAATATTAATTAATAAATATATATAATAAAAAATTTTTTTATATAAATAAAATAAGACGAATAAACGAATTCTTTTTAATTCTGCATCTTCACGTGACTTAATAGGAGAAAAGATTCAGCTTCTAAGGAATGATTTAAACTATTTCTCTTTCGAAATTTCGAATCAATTTCGAAAGTTCCCCTCTCGACATCATTATTCCAAGAAAATTTGATAGTTAAAAATAACTTTTGATCATCTTAGGAAAAAAGATAAGTCTTTTTTTTTTTCATCTGATTGATAAAATCCAAAGAATGGGGAGGGTTTCGTATCTATCAATTCGATCAAATAGACTGAGCAATTGTCACCGTTTATAGATATTGAAATGAACGCCTTCCCATCACTGATTAACTCCTATCTACCCCATTCTCTGGGACTGATGCAGCATAAATCAAAAGAAGGGGATGTCCTAGTCTTTTTTTTTTTTTACGAAATGCGAGCTGGCTGGGCACAAAGCCAAACAAGCCCAGATTAAGTCCAGTTTTTGCTCCTTTTTTCTATTTTAGCCTACCTCATTGATTAAGAATTAAGAGACTTAGTGAATTGAATTAGTACCAAAAACCCCTTCTTGGCGAAAAGTCAAGAAATCCACAAAAAAGAAAATTGAATCTAATTAGGCTAATTTAGGGGGTAGAGAATATGAGATAGGGAATATGGATTCTTTCGTATCTCGATTCAGTTTTTGAAAAAAAAAAAAACGATTCATCGAAGAAAAAAATCAGAAACAACAATCACATTCCAGCTAACATTTCGATTTTAAACAGAACATTGTTAAAAAAGCAATCTATATTGTCAGAGAATATATATGTTCTGGGACGGAAGGATTCGAACCTCCGAATAGCGGGACCAAAACCCGTTGCCTTACCACTTGGCCACGCCCCATTTAGATTTCTATGCGATACTAATAAAGTATATTGCTGGTTTTGTTTGTTTGTCAACTCTAGCCCAAATATCTATAGAATCGATTAGATTGGTATTCGGATTTTTCTATGTTTTTGGTATGTGTAGATATAGAATTCAACTTAATTTATTGATCATTACATATAATTCAATTAAGATATTGTATGAAAATATTATTTTTTCGATTCTCCTTTTCTCAAAGGAGGATTTTTGATTGGGTGGGTTCAAAGAAAAAGAAGGATTTTTTGTTTACCTTACTTACTTTCCTTTTCCTTATAACTTA